GGAAAGAGATGTTTTTATGTCAGCAACAGAGGCCCAAGCTTATGGAATTGTTGATATTGTAGCGAAATAGCCCGGATTTCGCGTTAATTCGTGATTTGAAATTACCCCTGCCGAGTTTCATATTAATATTCTTTTTATTTACTATTCTATTGAATAAAAGTAATTCATAATCATCCGGTTAGGATCGATCTAAACCAGCCCATTATGTATATGATTCAACATGCCAACGATTAAACAACTTATTAGAAATACAAGACAGCCAATTAGAAATGTCACAAAATCCCCCGCGCTTCGGGGATGCCCTCAGCGTCGAGGAACATGTACTAGGGTGTATGTGCGACTCGTTCAGATCATGAACTAGAACAAAGAAAGAGAACAATGTTCGAATATCAATGATCAAATAGGATAGAAAGGAAAAACGAACTACATTCCTATCTAAAAATAATAAAATGGATCATATCCCTTTTATTGTGTATGAAATTTATGGTTTCTATTGGTGTAAATCCACTCACCTCAATTTAAGATGAGAAGCAATTCTCCATTGGTAGCAAATGGTTATCCATTAAGCGGAGGAAATCTTAGTTAACATAGACCCCTCTTGAAAGAACGGACTAACAGGGTCAGCTACCCAGCCAACCTTCCTAATTAAATACCGTTACTGTATAGGTAGAGCTCGTTGTGAAAGACCTATTACTGGATAATTCATGGGTAGAGCCGAAGAATGTGAACTATACAAGTTAGCAATAACATTGATTAAATGAAGTAAAGGCTCCGGTGTATAGAGAAGACCTCACCGTTTAAGAAGTAACCATAGAAACGATGGAATCCACTATTTCTTTATCATTACTATATGCTATATTTTTTTTAATACCTGTATAGTACAATTTCGTATTTCGAGGTGAAACGCCTATAAAAAATAAAAAATCGTGGTTGGGAAGGTTATAGTAGCCAAAGCCATTGGAATTTTTAGTTTATACATTGGAAAAATCCGTTTTGTTATTAATATACTAGGAAAGGGGCAAAAGGATAACTGAAAGAAAGGAAATCTATTAGTTATTCGTGAAAGTTTCATTTATTCAATGACCAGAATTAGACGGGGATATATCGCTCGGAGACGTAGAACAAAAATTCGTTTATTTGCATCAAGCTTTCGGGGGGCTCATTCAAGACTTACTCGAACTATTACTCAACAAAAAATAAGAGCTTTGGTTTCGGCTCATCGGGATAGGGATAGGCAAAAAATAAACTTTCGTCGTTTGTGGATCACTCGAATAAATGCAGCAATTCGTGAAAGGGGGGTATGCTATAGTTATAGTAGATTAATAAACGCTCTGTACAAGAGACAGTTGCTTCTTAATCGTAAAATACTTGCACAAATAGCTATATCAAATAGGAATTGTCTTTATATGATTTCCAATGAGATCATAAAAGAAGTAGCTTGGAAGGAATCCACCGGTTAAATGGAGTTGCCCGGAGAATGAACTCCGGGAAGGTCGAATAAAAATGAATAGAATATGATAAAATATGAGAAAGTAGTCAAAATAAATATGAATCAACACGTTCAATAAAAAAATTTATTCTTCCCAGATTATTATTTTTTTTCTTACGACACGAGAATTCAATCCGGATTCTTGGATTTTTCCAACAAAATATGAGTCCCCGTTTGAGTTCGGATGGGAATTTGAATTCAAGTGAAGAAAGAGTAAACCTATCTTTTTCTGGCTCTAAGACTAGGAGTTCTAGTGGTCGACTCGGTTCTTTCAAATTGTTTCTCATTATTAAGAAAAGGTAACAAAGATAAAATACGAGCTTGTTTTATAGCAATAGTAATTAATCGTTGTTGTTTCAAGGTCAATCTATTCACTCGTCTAGATAATATTTTTCCCTGTTCACTAATAAATCGACTAATTAAACTCATGTTTTTATAATCAATCCGATCCCCCGATTGGATCGGGGGCAAACGCCTACGAAAAGATCGCTTGGATTTAAGAAAAGTTCGCTTGGATTTATCCATGGTTTGGTTAGTTTATTTCTTATCCCTAAAATCCTATTTCAGCCGTATCTCTAATTAGAATAAAAAAATAGGATTTGGTTTGTTTATAATTATCTTTAACTATGTTAAATATGTTATATATATATATATAATGTCATTTTTTTCGTTTCCTTGTAAGATAAGGGCGCAGGTGCTCGGTTCGATCTATTTCTTTACCTCCCCGTGAATCGTATGTTTGTAACAATATGGACAGAATTTTAGCAACTCTAATCGATTAGGCGTATTGTGCCGGTTCTTTTGAGTAATATATCTGGAAATGCCCGTTGATGCCTTATTAACACCGTTTCGAACACAAGCGGTACATTCCAAAAGAACCGGTATTCGCACATCTTTACCCTTGGCCATGAACCTCCTTTGGATTTTTCATTTACTCAACTCTTCCTCTTTCACTCCGAAACGAAAAAGAAGAAAGGAAGGAAAAAACAAAATCGAATTTGTAACTTGCTA